AATCCGTTGGACAGGCGGATTCACATCTCTTACAACCGACACAGTCCTCTGTTCTTGGAGCGGAAGCAATTTGCTTAGCCTTACATCCGTCCCAAGGTATCATTTCTAATACATCTGTTGGGCAGGCTCGCACACATTGAGTGCACCCTATACACGTATCATAAATCTTTACTGAATGTGACATTGGATCTATAAATTTTTAAATGTCAGAAATTTTCGATCTAGTAAACTTGTAAATGAATCATATATTTAGACACCAGATGAATCAATAATTTATCAGAATTTTTATAATCAATCTACTTCTGGATCGACCCGTGCGATAGAACCAAGATACTTTGATTTCTTACATTGATTTTTTACATTTTCGAAAACATGTATTATACGTAATGTATGGTCATGGTAATTATAATTTATGAATATTAGAATTTATATGATTATTAATACTACTTATTCAACAAATTTGATTGATTGATACGAGTTGATTTTCTGTTACGATAAATTGACGAAACAATAGCCGGACCAATAGCTGCTTCAGCGGCTGCAATAGCTATAACAAAAATTGAGAAAATATTTCCTTTTAATTGGCGACTATCAAAAAAATCAGAAAATGTTACGAAATTTATATTAACCGCATTCAGTATAAGTTCAAGACACATAAGGGCTCTAACCATATTTCGACTCGTGATCAATCCATAGATACCGATAGAAAATAAGTAGGCACTCAAAACAAGTACATGCTCGAGCATCATTGACCAACTCCTTATCAATTTCGATTCATTTCAATATGAACTGAACAACAATTAAACAGATTCAATTGACTAGAATAAAAAAAAGTACGGAACAAAGGAATATATTCTATTGGTAAAAGGAATATATTCTATTGGTAATAGAATAGATTGAATAAAATAATTTATATTTTAGACATAAAGAACCTTTAATTGAAGGGAAATAAATGTAATAAAACAGTTTAATTTGGATTGCTGTTGCCAATTCTATAGATTTATTACTGTCGCGCCACGGCAATTGCACCTATCAAAGCGGCTAAAAGAATTATCGAAACGAATTCAAACGGAAGAAAAAAATCCGTTGATAAATGAATTCCAATTTGTTGACTATTACTTATCAAATCTTGTTCTATAATCTGGTTTGATCTTGTAGTCCAAATAATCCCGTACCATGACGTATCTGTAATAGTAATCATGAGTAAAACAAAAATACTTGTACAAACTGGCAAAGTAACCCCATCCCCAACGGTCCAAAGATTCAAATCTTTGTAATATTCTGAACCATTCATAAACATCACAGCAAATACGATTAAAACATTTATAGCTCCCACGTAAATAAGGAGTTGTGCAGCAGCTACAAAATAGGAGTTTAATAGAATATAGAATAAGGATATACAAACAAGAACCAGTCCCAATGAAAAGGCAGAATAAATGGGGTTGGTAAATAATACCACTCCCATACCTCCTAGTATAAGAACCGATCCCAGAAAGACTAAAAGAAAATCATGTATTGGTCCGGGCAAATCCATTATATGTAAAATAAGAGATAAATAAATCGAAATGTTTTTCATGACCTTATTGAAATCCGAACAGAAAAAAATTCTAATTTTTGAGCAATTCCTAATTAAATCCTAAGGGATATGAATAAATGTAAGTACAATTGTTGGACTAATTTAATTCGTTATCTGAAGGAGTAGTTCTCATTTGAAACTATATATGTCAAAATAATTACAGATATATTAATTAATGTATTTTCAATCCAAATTAAGACGTGATTCTTAACCAACTAATCAACAGTTGGGATTTGTAGTTATTGACCAAACAAAACGAAAGAAACCCGATTCCTTTAGATTAGATCAAAAAAAATGAACCTTAGTATTATTTATTAGTAAAGTAATAGTCTTAGTAAAGTAATTATAAATTATTCTTTAATCAAGAGATTTACTTTTTTTTTTTTGAGGCGAATTAAAAATTGTTCGAATTGTATAATCGTCAATTACTGACATTGGTAAACGACCCAAAGCAATTTGATTATAATTCAATTCGTGACGATCATAAGTAGAAAGTTCATATTCTTCAGTCATTGATAAACAATTTGTTGGACAATACTCAACGCAATTACCACAAAATATACAGACTCCGAAATCAATACTGTAATTAAGCAACCGTTTCTTGCGAATATCAGTTTCCAATTTCCAATCAACAACGGGTAGATCTATAGGACATACACGAACACATACTTCACAAGCAATACATTTATCAAATTCAAAATGGATTCGACCGCGGAAACGCTCCGCGGTGATTAATTTTTCATAAGGATATTGAATAGTTACAGGTAAACGATTTGCGTGAGATAAAGTAATCATGAAACTTTGACCAATGTACCTTGCAGCTCGTACTGTTTGTTGACCATAATTCATGAACCCAGTTACCATAGAGAACATATCATTAATATATATTATGAATAATTTTATGTTTGTTTATTTCTCTTGTTTGAGACAAGTTGTAAATTTACCTTACAGTGAAAAGAGTTGGGAAGAAGTTGTTAATAATAGATTACCGAGAGAAATAGGTAAAAGAAATTTCCATCCAAGATTCAATAGTTGGTCCATTCTTAGCCTTGGTAAAGTCCATCTTGTTGTGATAGGAATGAACAAGAACAAATAAGTTTTAGCTAATGTAATAAAGATACCGATTGTCGCTCCAAAAACTCCACATGTTTTATTTATTTCAAAAAGCTCAGAAACATATATGTCCGGAATAGAGATATTCCAACCTCCCAAGTAAAGAACTGTTACAAATAATGAAGAAACTAATAGGTTTAGATAGGAAGCAACATAAAATAAACCAAATTTTATACCCGAGTATTCGGTTTGATAACCTGCTACTAATTCTTCTTCTGCTTCGGGTAAATCAAAAGGTAATCTCTCACATTCTGCTAGGGAAGAAATGATAAAAATGATAAACCCTATAGGCTGACGCCACAAATTCCATCCCCAAAAACCGTATTTTGATTGCGCCTCAACTATATCAATTGTACTTGAACTGTTAGATAATTATAGTCGGTGATACCATTACTGTTACCATCGCTATTACAGAACCGTACATGAGATTTTCACCTCATACGGCTCCTTAAAGGCCAGAAATAAATCTAAGGATCGCGTCAGTATTATTTTATCTTGGTACGTTTGTAGGATGGATAAAGTAAAAATCTATTGGACGGTCCTAAATTAGACCAATTGAATTCTGTCTGTTATAATTATTTAATAATAAATAAAAAAGTACTTCTGAATCGATCTCACCCTTTCTTTAACTTTAATAATTTCAATAAGAATTTTAATTCTTCTTTGTTGAGTAATAACTTAATTCTTCAATAAAATACTTATTGTAGAAATATCAATAACCCGTTTATTTCACGTACGAAAAAAATTCTATAATTAATTCATGAATTATGACACAAATTCTATATCTATTAATATGTATCTGGGAAATAAAAAAGGTATCTTTTTTATTTTTTTATTGGAATTGGATTTCTTTCTCTTTTTTTCGTTCCTATTCTTCTTTCTATTTCTGAGAAAAAGGGGGCTTACAAAATAAAGTAAAGGATTATTTCGTTCCCAATAGTTATTTATTTAATCGGTGGATAGGAGCATACTCTGGATTGGAATCGTGTCGTGGGGAGTATTGCCTGATCATTTCTACCAACTTAAAGCCCCAATGAGTATTCTTTGTTTGTATATTATGTAAAAATGTCCTTTTGGAGAATTTACATAATCTCAATTACTAATCCTTTACATATCTTGGTGTTTCTAACCACCCACTCGTTTTTGTTCAACCCCCCCCTGTGGTAATACATACAAATGATAGTGAAAACTCAATATGGTTGATCTTTTGAGCCCGCTTCAAGTCAGGATGACTAATCAACCGATCTTGGGGGAAACGGTCGCTTCTGCTTATGTTTATTTCCGCTTAACTCTCTAACTCTTATACATAGAAAATGAGACTCAATCTTTTTACTGCGAATTTATATATAAGCTGTTTTCTTTCACTCATATAACTATTTGATTTAGTTCATCAACCCGAATAATGAATAAAAAAAATGAAGATATCTACATATACTTAATTCATTCCAACCCTTTCTTTGAAAGGAAGGAATAAAGAAAAGTTTATGTCTATGTATCAACGAATCGCACGTAGAGATATTGATAACACACATAAAGTTAATGGTATTTCATAACTAATCGATTGAGCAGCAGCTCGTAGACCACCTAAAAAGGAATATTTATTATTTGACCCGTACCCTGACATAAGAAGTCCAATTGGAGCAATACTAGAAATGGCAATCCATAAAAAAACACCGATATTGAGATCCGCTAAAACAAGGTGATAGCCAAAAGGAGCTACTGAATAGCTTACTAAAATTGATATGACTGCTATGGATGGCCCGATACTGAATAAACGGGTATCCCCCCTAGATGGAAGAAGATTTTCTTTGAAAACCAGTTTTGCTCCATCTGCTAGAGCTTGAAGAATTCCCAAAGGGCCGGCGTATTCAGGTCCAATACGTTGTTGTATCCCTGCGGATATTTCTCTTTCTAACCATACAATTACCAGTACACCTATTGTGATTCCCAATACAAGAGTCAAAATAGGAATAAGCACCCATATAATTCCATAAACCTCTTTTAAAAACTCTAATCTAGAAAAAGAATCAATATCTTGTACTTCTGGTGTATCAATTATCATTTCAACGATCAACTTCTCCCATAATGATATCTATACTACCTAGTATCGTCATAATATCAGCCAATTTCATTCTTTTAACTAACTGAGGAAGAATTTGCAAATTGATAAAACCCGGGGGGCGGATTTTCCATCTCCAAGGAAAACCACTCTGATCCCCTATCAGAAAAATTCCCAGCTCTCCCTTTGGGGCTTCGACTCTCACATAAAGTTCTTGTTTCGGCAATTCAAATGTAGGAGAAGGCTTTTTACTAATAAATCGATATTCAAAATCATTCCATTCCGGATTCCTTTCTCTATCAAAGTATCGTATTTCTAAATTCTCATAGGGTCCCCCTGGAATTCCTTCCAGAGCCTGTTGAATGATTTTTATAGATTCTATCATTTCACCAATTCGGACTAGATAACGAGCCAATGAATCTCCTTCTTTTTGCCACTGTACCTCCCAATCAAATTCGTCGTAACATTCATAACGATCAACTTTACGAAGATCCCATTGTATTCCGGAAGCTCGCAGCATTGGTCCCGATAAACCCCAATTTATTACTTCCTCTCTACCAATAATGCCTACTCCCTCGACTCGTTCTAAAAAAATAGGATTTCGTGTAATAAGTTTTTGATATTCAGCAACTCTTGTTAAAAAATAATCGCAGAAATCCAAACACTTATCTATCCAACCATGAGGTAGATCGGCCGCTACTCCTCCGATACGAAAATAATTATGCATCATTCTCATACCGGTGGCAGCTTCGAATAGATCATATACTAATTCTCTTTCTCTGAAAATATAGAAAAAGGGAGTTTGTGCACCAATATCCGCCATAAAAGGACCAAGCCATAACAGATGAGAAGCTATACGACTCAACTCCAACATAATTATTCTGATATAGCTAGCTCTTTTAGGTACTTGAATATTTCCCAACTGTTCCGGTCCATTTACAGTTATTGCTTCTGTGAACATAGTAGCTAAATAATCCCAACGTGTTACATAAGGCAAATATTGTATAATTGTTCGGTTTTCCGCAATTTTTTCCATCCCTCGGTGTAAATAACCCAATATTGGTTCACAATCAATAACATCTTCACCATCTAGAGTAATGATGAGTCTAAGAACACCATGCATTGATGGGTGGTGGGGGCCCATGTTGACTATCATGAGGTCTTTTCTTGTAGCTGGTATATTCATCGGTTTTTCCTCGATTCATTCTTTCATGAATTGCTGAAAACGAAAAAAAGTTCATTAAAATTCACGATCTAATAAATCAAATAATTCAAAATGCCTCTTCAAATTAACGGGTTTTTGACTCCCGAATATCCAACCGATTAATTAATTCTTTATAACATATTCTATTTTTCTTTGACAAATAAGACAGCAGTCGTTGGCGTTTTCCCAGAATTTTACGTAAACCTCTCTGAGATAAATAGTCTTTTTTGTGTAATTCTAAATGTGAAGTAAGTCTTCGTATCCTATTGGTGAAACTAACTATTTGAAATTCAGCAGATCCTCTGTTTTCGTCTTTTTCTTCTTGTGAAATAGCTGAGATGAATGAATTTTTTACCATAAAATGAAATCTTCTCGCCCCCCTCTTTTTATTTTAAGAAATTTTTATTGATAGATATCTTTATTGATCAGTAATAATAATGCCTCTCATTTTTATTTTGTATATACAAAAATATTAATTTTGTTATTAATTTCGAATTTTTTTTAATAAAATTAAATTTTTAATTTGTAAATTTTATTTGGATTTGAAAGGGTATACATAAAGGATGGTTGTTTTCTGCACTCACAAAAGATAAAAATTTAGACCTAAAATAATAATATTTTGTTGATTCATTTCTAGATCAAATTGATATGTCATTGAATTAGTATCGTGTATCAGAATGGAACGATGGAATGTAAGACAATGCATGTGTGCATCTCTTTGTCGTCATAGATCAGATATAGTATGGGAAATATAGCAAAAATGTACTATTAATGCATTGTCAATCGCGGATACATATGTACCCTTACCATACTGAAACGACTGCCATTATTGGTATTAAACCAATAACGATTCATACAAGCCAAATCTTCTAATCGATAATTGGGCCAAATAAATAACTTAAATTTAATAAGTTTTTTTTTATAGTTTTTGCTTTTATCCAAAACTTGACTGTTTACCTTATTCCCATTACAAAATGCTGCATTTATATGTCTATTCTCAGAATTGAAACAAATTAGAATTCTCAATTCTCTACGACGTCTAGGTGATAAAATATTTTCAGGAACAAACAAATCATAATGATTTTTATCTCTATTTCCAGTCATCCTTTGATGTTTTGTAATGGCTTCATCAGAATTCTTATCAGCATGTTTTTTTTCTCGGTATCTTTGATTAATTTGGTGTTTGCTTTTATGAACTAATGAAATACCGATGGTTTGATACATAATAAATTTTCCATCATTTTTTATAGATAGACGGATTGGTTCAATAATCAAAATTCCCCTTTTAATCAATTCTGTAAGAGTTAAATCTTTCTGAATCATCAGAATATCCGGACTCATTTCGCCTCTTTGAATAGAGGATATAGTAATTTCTCTTGGATTTATCAGTCTAAGCAGGAGACAATATACTTTGATGTTATTGCTTATTTTTTTATTTAAAGAATCATCCCATCTCAATTGAAAATGCAAATACCTTTTTAGGAAGAAATCAAACTCCGCTTTTGTATTGATCTTGTATTGCTTTTTATTTCTATTTTTTTTCATGTACGATCCCGTATAATCTTCTTCAACATCTTTTTCTTGGTTTGAAAGAGCTGATTTAAAATCTGCTTGGACCGCGTATTCTTTTTCCCCTTGATTTCGGTTTTCTAATTCAAAAGATTTTTTTGAATTCTCCGATATTGATATAAAAGGATCCCTTTTTTTATTTCCGGTGATGCTTTTGTTTTTACTATAATTTTCATTTATATTAGAATTTAAAACTAGTAATTTAATTGGTATAACCCACGGTTTAATTTTATACGTATTATAAAGTATCCCCAATTCTGGGAAGAACCAAAATTCCATATTTGATATGGGACAACTTAGTATTTCTTCATTCATCCCCATCCAATCAAAAAGGGTTATTTGATTGTATAGATTGATTTCTTGATCTTGCTGAATCGTGAGATAAAAAAGACCCCTCTTATTGATTTTATCAATTATTTGATACTTATTAACCCTAGTCTTAGTATATTTATTACTGTTAGTGTCAGTATCAATATCGATCCAGGCGTCAATATCGACCTTATTTTTAAGACAAAAATGGAAAATTCTCCAATCAAAATATTTTCTATCCGGATTTATCTCCATATCTCTAATATCATCTTCTACTAGATAAGGGATAATAGGAATACCTTCCGGCATATTAAATGATTTTTGTGTATGTGTGTTGTAATTATAAAAAATATCTTGTTTATTTTTTACTTGTAATGGTGATCCATAAATATAAGAGTCCTTCTTATCTTCATAATTAATAGATTTATATGCTAAAATATCATATCTATATTGTTTTTTAAAATTATCTTTTTGATTCAGTAATGAATCTGTTTCGAAATTTTTTTCGTAGTTAATTAATCGATCCTTTTCATATAAATCACATAAATCTTTATTTTGAGCCATACAGTGTTGATTGAATATATTTCGCCATTTTTGTGGTACTAATCTAGACCATTTAATATGAGATACATCACATTGATACTGACTCCTTAACCAATTTGTCCATTGATTCATTCCATAATTGCGAAGATTCTTATGTCTTAATTCGGAATGAAATAGTTCTTGTGTTACAACAAAAAAATCCTTTATTTCATTCTTAAGAAAAAGAGACATTCCGTTATATTGAAATACAGATTTTAACTTATATAAGTTAATAGGTTGAGTTTGTGATAATTTGTAAAATACATATGCTTGTGAAAAGTAAGATAAGTTGCAAAAAGTCTTTGAATTCTTATTACTAATATTAGTAAATGACTTTTTTATAGTCGAAATAAAGGGAATTACACTTTGATTTGTTTTATCAATTCTTTCGTGATTTGCTTCATTATCGTTAATGTATTTATAAATAATTTTTTTTGTTGATTCAAGAAAAAGTTGTGTATTGATGCTAGGAATATTAATGATACATAGAAAGATATCTATGTATATCCTTTCAATGAAATATTTTATAAAATAATGTGACTTACGGATTAATCTAACATTTTGTCTTTTTAATATCCGCCAAATATTTTTTTGTGATTCTGATCCTTTATCATCATAACTTATTTTGTTAGAACTAAAATTTATATCTGGAATTCCTTTTTTATTTTCTTTTGTAATTTTTTCTATTTGATTTATGATTGTATTTGTTCTATCAGTTAGATCTTGAATTTTTTTTTCTGTTAATGAATAATTTGTCCAACCCTGAGATATAATTTGAATCGACGATTCATGAATCATCCGATTACCAATTATCGAATCTTTTTTAGTTTCACTCAATTCATATACTTCTATTTCTCTCAATCCAAATCCAAATAATATAATTGGGTTTATTTTTGAGAGTTCTTTTATTATTTCTTTTATAAACAGAATGCTTTTAATGATCCATTTTTTTGTTTCTTTTGAGACATTTAGAAACAATTTTTTTTGTTCTTTTAAAATTCTTAGAATTATAAAACATTTCTTTTTCAATTTTTTAAATTTTTTTTTTAGTTCTTTAAAAATGGGTTCAAAAAATGAAAGTTTTTTTCTGGGAGAACCAAAAGGTAGTTCCGTTTCCATTCCAAAAACTGTTAAAAAGCAAAAATCGTTTTTTTGATCCTTTTTTTTCATTGGATCATTATAAGGGGCTTGTAGTTTAGATCTGTGCCAAGGTTTAAGACTAAAAGGAAATAGGATCTTGATCTGAATACCGTCTGTTAACCAGTTTTTTGGAAATTCTTTTTCTGATAATTGAACGCCATTATAGGTACATTTAATATGCATTTCTCTATTCCAATCCTTTAAATCCTCAGACCATTCAGGAAATTGAAATAATAGTATACGGACTATATTTTTAGCTATTATCAATGAAGGTAATATAATATATTTTCTAAGAATTGATTGGGTTACTAACAAAAAACCTCTTAGTACTTGAGCAAGTAAAATACTATCCCAGGCTTCTGCTATTTCTATACGCGCTTTCTCCTTTCTTTTGTCTTCTTCTTTTTTGTCCTCGCTTTCTTTTGTTTTTTTCTCTGTATAATCCGAA